CCCCTAATTGCAATTAAACTCGGCCCAATCTTTTACTAAAAGGATTGAGCCGAATAAAGAATGAGGATCCTATGTATTTGTATAGATATAGATCTTGTGTATATCAGTACATACCTTACCTAGATATACAAGATCTAAAAATAAGATCTAAGACTAAATAAACAACTCAATCCTTCTATTGTTTGTTGTGTTGGATCCATAATGAATCCTATGGATCCTTAGGATTAGTAGATCCTTTTCTATCCCGTAGTTTCGGGATCATAGATCAAGCCAAGGGTCACAACTCCTTCTACTCATCCTGTATATTGTCCTTTTCATTCCGTGTTGCACTAGAAACTTATTACGAGATTCTACGAAAATGAATCCTTCATAGTAGGGAACAAATATTTATCTTTTTGATGAGAGTTTGTACACAACATGGGAGAAACCTCTCTGCCGTTTATAATTGAAGAAAAGGTTCCATCATATATAGTGAACTGATAACCAACCCGGATTTCCCAAAAATAGAATCATTTCTTTTCTTTCAATATTCACTAGTTGTTAGTTCATAATCCTAGTGATTGGATCTATATGTTTATTCCGACAGGAAATGACATAGTCAAATAAAATGATTTTTCGTCGAATGACTATTCATTTATTGTAGTTTCAAATAGGGGGCAGGAAGGTTCTATGGGAAAATGGTGGTTCAATTCGATGTTGTTTAACGAGGAGTTAGAACACAGGTGTGGACTAAGTAAATCAATGGACAGTCTTGGTTATCTTATTGGAAATACCAGTGGAAGTGAAGACCCCGCTCTAAATGATACGAATAAAAACATTCATAGTTGGGGTCATAGTGGCAGTTATAGTTGCAATAATGTTGATTATTTTTTCGGTGTCAGGGACATTTGGAGTTTCATCTCTGATGGCACTTTTTTAGTTAGAGATAATAATGGTAACTGTTATTCCGTATATTTTGATATTGAAAATCAGGTTTTTGAGATTGACAATGATAGTTCTTTTCTGAGTGAACTAGAAAGTCCTTTTTCTAGTTATCTGAATTCTAGTTATATGAATAGTGGGTCTAAGAGTGACAATCGCTACTATGATCGTTACACGTATGATATTAAATATAGTTGGAATAATCACATTAATAGTTGCATTGATAGTTATCTTCGTTCTGAAATAAACATTGCTAGTTCCATTTCAAGTGGTAGCGACAATTACGGTGACAGTTACATTTATAGTTACATTTGTAGTGGTGAAAGTTTAAGTAATAGTAAGAGTAGGAGTTCTAGTATAAGAACTGGCGGTAATAGCAGTGATTTGAATAGAAGAGGAAGATCCACTGATTTAGATATAAATAAAAAATACAGACATTTATGGGTTCAATGCGAAAATTGTTATGGATTAAATTATAGAAAATTTTTTAGTTTAAAAATGCATATTTGTGAACAATGTGGATATCATTTGAAAATGACTAGTTCAGAGAGAATCGAACTTTCGATTGATTCGGGTACTTGGGATCCTATGGATGAAGACATGGTCTCTACCGACCCTATTCAATTTCATTCGGAAGAGGAGCCTTATAGAGATCGTATCGATTCGTATCAAAGAAAGACAGGTTTAACTGAGGCTGTTCAAATAGGCATAGGTCAACTAAATGGTATTCCCGTAGCCATTGGGGTTATGGATTTTCAGTTCATGGGGGGTAGTATGGGATCCGTAGTAGGCGAGAAAATAACCCGTTTGATCGAGTATGCTACTAATAGATCTCTACCGGTTATTATGGTGTGTGCTTCTGGAGGAGCGCGCATGCAAGAAGGAAGTTTGAGTTTGATGCAAATGGCTAAAATATCTTCCGCTTCATATGATTATCAATTCAATAAAAAGTTATTCTATGTACCAATCCTTACATCTCCTACAACCGGCGGAGTAACCGCCAGTTTTGGTATGTTGGGAGATATCATTATTGCTGAACCCAATGCTTACATTGCGTTTGCGGGTAAAAGAGTAATTGAACAAACATTGAATAAGACAGTACCTGATGGTTCCCAAGCGGCTGAGTATTCATTCCATAAGGGCTTATTTGATCCAATCGTACCACGTAATCCTTTAAAAGGCGCTCTGAGTGAGTTACTTCAGCTACACGGTTTCTTTCCCTTGAATTAAAATTCAAGTAGAGCGCTAGGTTCGGTTATTTGTAGCGAACTTTAGTTCATCGGAGTCAAAGTCAAAATCCAAAATGAGAAGAGTGAGATTTTTCTTGGTGACATAAGTTCTATAGTCCGAATCCGAAGTTTCGGATAATTACTTTTTTATCTTACCCCTATTCCTGATTAGTAATCAGGAACCCTCTATCAAGAGGGCAAAAGAGTCAATTCTTCCTTCTTCGAAATGGAGAAAAAAATAAAAAAGAATTTCACTTCATGTTCCCTTCTTTCGTATTAATACGTACTACTAGATATACGTATTTATTATTCTATATCTATATATAGATAGAATAATGAAAATCTAAAATCTATAATGGAAGTGCTGCATATTTTTATATCTCCCAAGAACCTACATCTTTGACTAGGAATTCCTGTTGGATCGAATTCTAACGAATCCTTAGGGAACTCGTAAGAAACTCTTTATTAGAAGATAGGACGGTAGAAAAAAATAATAATAATAAAGCGGATTATCGTCCATATATTTCTTGTAGAAAGATGAATAGGTACACTTATTTAGTTTAGTTCTAAATTCCTTGCACTTATTATATACTTAATAATATTTATAATAGATATATTTATCATAAGATATCCTTATAACAGGTACAAATATTGAATCGAGGCACCCATTCTATGATAGATTTCAATTTCCCCTCTATTTTTGTGCCTTTAGTGGGCCTAGTGTTTCCAGCAATTGCAATGGCTTCTTTATCTCTTCATGTTCAAGAAAACAAGATTGTTTAGATCCGATAGGGCCAAAAATAATCAATTTATTTCAACACTTGGACTTGGATCATAATAAGATATCTATTTAGTGGAATATGGTACGACACGTGGCTCCCTCCGAGCACAAATAAAAAAGCTGTTATGGATGCGGGGGTATAGCGGTTTTAAAATGGATCAGCGGATATCGGAAATAGAAAGTCAACGTATGTATATTATGTAGATATACATAAGGGGATCATATGAAGGGAATGTTATTATTTTATATCTAACCAATTCTACGAATTACCCCTAATAGTTCGCATCATAATAGTGCTAGTTGATGAGAGTTACTTCGGGGGCAAAAAAAAGTAAAATCAAATTCATTTGGCTTATTCTCTTTTCTCAATTCCAATAGGATGCAACTGGATCTAGTATGAACTGGCGATCAGAACGTATATGGATAGAACTTATAACGGGGTCTCGAAAAACAAGTAATTTCTGCTGGGCCTGTATCCTTTTTTTAGGTTCACTAGGATTCTTATTGGTTGGAACTTCCAGTTATCTTGGTAGGAATCTGATATCCCTATTCCCATCTCAGCAAATCCTTTTTTTTCCCCAAGGGATCGTGATGTCTTTCTATGGGATCGCGGGTCTGTTCATTAGTTCCTATTTGTGGTGCACAATTTCGTGGAATGTAGGTAGTGGTTATGATCGATTCGAGAGAAAAGAAGGAATAGTGTGTATCTTTCGTTGGGGATTTCCTGGAATAAATCGTCGCATCTTCCTTCGATTTCTTATGAAAGATATTCAGTCGATCAGAATGGAAGTTAAAGGGGGTCTTTATCCTCGACGTGTCCTTTATATGGAAATCAGAGGTCAGGGTGCCATTCCCTTGACTCGTACTGATGATAATTTTACTCCACGAGAAATTGAACAAAAAGCTGCTGAATTAGCCTATTTTTTGCGCGTGCCAATTGAATTGAAATGAAGAGGAGAATCAATGCTTTCTCGGCCTGAGGGAGGGAACCCCGAAACCCCCCCCCCTTTTTTTTTGAACTGAAATTTCTTCGGAATGTTCATTCGAGCGTGTTAGATTCTATTTCCCCCGTTCCATTGGTAATCCTGCTGTGGCCTATAGAATAAAGTAGGCGGACGTATACGGAACAACCATAATAAGATTTTTTTTCTCTACCAAAACGATTTTTTATGCATATGGAATTCTTTCATACTTACTAGTAACAAGTCTAATAAGTATGTATTCATCACACATATCAGAACATTTCATTTCGGAATACAGTACAGAATTTCTCTTTTTAGGGCCAATACTTTGAATTGATACGTTAGATACAGATGTATCATATCTCGTGAATTATCTCTCTTTTGTCAATCGATGTTTCTTTTTTGATCCTTTCTTGGATGATCAAACGCTTGGATCTCTCATAACTATCCAATTTCTCTCTCATTTTTTGCCACCCGGATTTCATCATTAATATTTTGCAGAAATATCCCCTCAATTATTCCTGGGTTGAGGGTAGCCAGTGAAACATTTCGAAATAATTGAAGGGAGTTCTTTCGTCTCGAAATCCGAATAATATTCATTATTTCAAGTGGTTCTTTTAACCATTCATCGAAAAGAACAAATGAAGATAGAATTGGTTCGAATTTGTTTGACCAATTGATATATCTGGGAAAAATATTGGATTATTTCTTCATTCGAAACGGACCCTTAATTCTATTTCTATATTCTTTCTAGACCCAAGGACTAAACAATTCAAAAAAAAAAGGAATAGATCCATAGGTTCCATACCTTGTTATAGAACTCATGCTTCATAAAAATATCGGATCAGATAGAGTCGGCGAATGAAGCGGGTCATTAACAATTCACAGATTAAAAGTGCCAAAAAAAAAGCATTGACTCCCCTCCCATATCTTGCATCTATAGTTTTTCTGCCCTGGTGGATCTCTCTCTCATTTAATAAAAGCCTGGAACCTTGGGTTACTAATTGGTGGAATACCGAGCAATCCAAAACTTTTTTGAATGATATTAAAGAGAAGAAGGTTCTCGAAAGATTCATAGAATTAGAACAACTATTCCTGTTGGACGAAATGATAAAAGAGTATCCCGAGACACCGATACAAAAGCTTCATATAGGAATCCACAAAGAGACGATACAATTGGTCAAAATGCACAATGAAGATCATATCCATATCGTTTTGCATTTCTCGACAAATATAATCTGTTTTGCTATTCTAAGTGGTTATTCTATTCTGGGTAATGAAGAACTTGTTATTCTTAATTCTTGGGTTCAGGAATTCCTCTATAACTTAAGCGACACAATAAAGGCTTTTTTGATTCTTTTATTAACTGATTTGTGTATCGGATTCCACTCACCCCGCGGTTGGGAACTAATGATTGGTTCGGTCTACAAAGATTTTGGATTTGCTCATAACGATCAAATTATATCTGGTCTTGTTTCCACTTTTCCAGTTATTCTAGATACAATTTTGAAATATTGGATCTTCTATTATTTAAATCGTGTATCCCCTTCACTTGTAGTGATTTATCATTCAATGAATGAATGAAGATGAAGAACTCATTTGATCTGCTGATATCAACCAAATCATGATGCTACTTCGTACATAAACAAATCATTTTTAAGCTTACTCACCCTTTATACTTCTACCCGCCCAAGAGATTCCTCCTATATTATATTTCAGTACAATTATTCCAGTACAATGGCAGAATCGTGGATAGGGAACTATACTAGCTACCTACCTAATTTATTGTAGAAATTTCCGGGATCAATGATTGGACCATGCAAAATAGAAATACCTTTTCTTGGGTAAAGGAAGAGATGACTCGATTCATTTCCGTATCGATCATGATATATGTAATAACTCGGACATCTATTTCAAACGCATATCCCATTTTTGCGCAGCAGGGTTATGAAAATCCACGAGAAGCAACTGGGCGTATTGTATGTGCCAATTGCCATTTAGCTAATAAGCCCGTGGATATTGAGGTTCCACAAGCTGTGCTTCCTGATACTGTATTTGAAGCAGTTGTTCGAATCCCCTATGATATGCAACTGAAACAAGTTCTTGCTAATGGTAAAAAGGGGGCTTTGAATGTGGGGGCTGTCCTTATTTTACCCGAGGGATTCGAATTAGCTCCCCCCGATCGTATTTCTCCCGAGCTGAAAGAAAAGATGGGCAATCTGTCTTTTCAGAGTTATCGCCCCAATAAAAGAAATATTCTTGTGGTAGGTCCTGTTCCTGGTCAGAAATATAGTGAAATTGTCTTTCCCATTCTTTCCCCGGACCCTGCTACTAAGAAAGACGTTCACTTCTTAAAATATCCCATATATGTAGGCGGGAACAGAGGAAGGGGTCAGATTTATCCCGATGGGAGCAAGAGTAACAATACAGTCTATAATTCTACAGCAGCAGGTATAGTAAGCAGAATAGTACGTAAAGAAAAGGGGGGATATGAAATAAGTATAGCCGATGCATCGGATGGACACCAAGTGGTTGATATTATACCTCCAGGACCGGAACTTCTTGTTTCAGAGGGGGAATCCATCAAGCTTGATCAGCCGTTAACAAGTAATCCTAACGTGGGTGGATTTGGTCAGGGAGATGCAGAAATAGTACTTCAAGATCCATTACGTGTCCAAGGTTTGTTGTTTTTCTTGGCATCTGTTATTCTAGCACAAATCTTTTTGGTTCTTAAAAAGAAACAGTTTGAGAAGGTTCAATTGTCCGAAATGAATTTCTAGATCGATGGATTCATCAAGTTGGTAAAAAGGGCCGAACTATTGTTGATCGATGCAATTATGTATGATCAAAAAAAAAGATAGAAAGCCCTTTGTTTTCTTTGTTTATACTGTTTTTTTGTGAGATGTCGGGAATTGCTTGTATCCTAGTAAGAGGATATATATTGCAAAGAAAAGAAGACTACTTGACCTTTTTTTTTTTTTCAATCCAAATTGGAGGGGTATAACTGTGTCAGGTTTCTTATTGCCAAATTGTAAATGCCATGTAATTCATCGATAGTTTTTTGTATCTAATAGAATCGAATTCGAATAGATAATAGATGGCATGACATAAAATAAATAAGTAGGAGAAGAGGTAAGGGATAAATGAAAGGAACAAATGATTCTAGTAGGGATTACTCGTCTTCCTAATTTTCGACACAAGAAAAAAGGGGTGGAAAATTCCTTTTCTTGTGTTGAAATAATAATGATTCTTGATTCTGTTCGTCAAAGATTACTATTTTCTTCCTTTTCCAGCGGAACCTCTTTGTTTAGATTCATAAGAAAGAAGTAGTGGACAAACAAAAAAAGGAGAGGGGGTGACTTATTGAGCAAATCGAACTTCTTCAATGAACTTATAATAGCAAAAAAAAGAGAATTTTAACTGTGATGAGATAATAAATAGGGATTAGGGATTTGGATATGCGTAAAAATCTAAAATTTCATCTTTTCAACCCGAACAGTAAGAGTTTTTTCTTGAAATTTTCTTTTTTCTTAAGGTTCAATTAAATTAGTATAGAAACGATTTGCAGGGTGTCTCGTCTGTAGAAATCCTGTGTCGTCCAAAAAAG